CATTTGACTCCGTACCACTGAACGATTTAGCCGCACATTTGAAAAATAGCCTAAAAGGTAAAATGAATGTTCGGATAATTGTTTTATATGGATCGTTCCTGGTTGAGACCAAACATCAAAAAAACATTCCCATAAATGGATAAAATAGTGTTTCCATTTATTCATCAAAAGAGGCGCATTCTTTGAAGCCAGAATGGATTTTCCTTGATATCTAACATAATGAATCAGAGGATCCTTGAAGAATGTTAAGATAGACGAAAAATCCTTAGCAAAAACTTCTACAAGATGTTCTCTTTTTGCATAAAAAAAGATTCGCTCAAAAAAAACGCTAAAAGATTTTAATCGTAAATGAGAGGATTTTTTACGTAGAAAAAGGAAGATAGATTCATATTCACATACATAAAAATTATAGAGGAATAAGAATAATCTCGGATTACTTTTTGAAATCGATTTTTTTGGAGTAAGAAAACTATTCCGATTACAAAAATTATAAAGAAACAACCGTAATAAATGAAAAAAAGGCGCATCTTTCACCCAATATCGAAGGATTTGAACTAAGATTTCCAGATGGATGGGATAGGGTATTCGTATATCTGACACATAATTTAAATATGGAAATTTATCCTCCAAAAAGGGAAAAATGGAATGAATTGATCGCAAATTTTTATAAGATTTTACAATTTCTGCCTCCTCTAAGGAAGATCTAAATTGTAGAAAAAATGGAATTTCCACGATGATGGCAAAACCCTCTGATATTATTTGAGAATAAAAATTCTTATTATACCCCAAAAATGGATTTTTCTTAGAATCATTCGCAGAAATGATCAAATGATTCTGTTGATACATTCGAGTGATTAAACGTTTTACAATTAGTAAACTATATTTATTGTCATAACCTACATTTTCCACAAATGTAGATCTATTAAAATCATGACTATAAGCAAGTCCATAAACATACTCCCTAAAAATAAGTGGGTATAGGAAGTCCTGTTGGCGAGATCTATCTCGTTCTAAAAATACTTGATATTCCTTCATTTTAGAAATTCGATTTGGTCAAAGGATCATAGATTCATTGGATTATCAAATGCTACATAGTGCGATACAGTCAAAACAGGGTATTCTATTATATTCAAATAAAAAACAAATATGAATAGATACCTAGAAAACAAGTAAAAACCATCAATGGACTATCTACCCTCGCTTGGTTCATCTAATTGTTCGATGACAACAAGCTAGTTAGAAATCCTTTATTTTTCGGACAAATCGCTCTTTTGATTTTGGAAAAAAATATCTTTATCAATATACTCTTTCTTCTACACATTTATCGCTACCCCATAACATAATTGAGAATAGCTAATAGTTAGGACTCATAACAAAAATCCAAAACCCATTCGTGGGAAAAAATTTTTCCACAGCAAGCACTAATTTTTTTTTAACGTAAAATTAGATGGGGGAATCATTCAAATAAAAAATGAAAGCTCGTTGCTTTTTGTTTCCCTATAATTGGAGCAGCTAAGCTCTATCCCTTTATTAATTCAACCCAAGTGAATTCATTTGTTCCGAGCCAAAAATTCAAACAAAAATTTGGGCCGGGTCCAATACGAATGAAAAATTTTTAGAATTCGCCATTGATACGACATGCTGCTTTTTCCATTCATTCCTTTCTGGATCAGTCGTGGTCTTACAAACCCTACCGATGGTATGGATGAACCAATTAGTTCATAGAATTGTGTAAAAAATGGAGTCGCACTTAAAAGCCGAGTACTCTACCATTGAGTTAGCAACCCTAATGAAATTTTTAAAAATGTGTATATCCAATCGCAATAAAAAAAAAAAATAAAAAATCGTGAAGGCGAATCGATTCTGAACATCCAAATGAACAGATCAAATGAAAATACCAGAAATTTTCTCAAATAATATCAAATATAAATAAAATTCTTAAATCAATTCATTTATTCACGATCGGATTATATTTGTTTGATACACTCTTGTCAATATCAATATTAGTGTTGAAAAAAGAATACAATGGAGAAAAAAAACAAATAAAATATATAGAATATTATTAAATTAAATATTTTATTGAATTAATTCATTATATTTATAATTTAGTATTAGTATCTTCCCTTTTGTGTGAAATCCCGATCGAAAAACAAAAGAGTTGTTCTCTCTTATGAATCGAAAGAACTTTTTTCATAAAATCTCGTCTGCTTAACTTAATAAGTTTGCATTCCAACACGAAACGAAACTCTGGGATAGAAAAAAATAGGATTTATTATAGATACAAATCAAGAATAGAAACTTTTCATTTTTTTGGCTTAATTTTATTTTTTTAATTAAGACCTGGTGTATATCGAGATAATTATTTATCTATTTTATATTTATTAAATTATTAGTTTAGTTATTCATAAAAAATTCAATATAATAATATATATTATTAAGTATCTTTGTTTTGTATTCGGCTCAATCCTTTTAGTAAAAGATTGGGCCGAGTTTAATTGCA